AAAGTAAGTGTAGGAAAAAGCCTTTGTGATACGTTATTTTCTTGATTCTAGACCTCGGTTTCTGGAGGTTCCTTTCTTGAACGTGCTCGAAATTCTTGTGTATAAGATTCAAGGAAAGCTTAGAGTAGTCCAAGAGAGTCGGTAAATCTTGATATGATAACCCTTACACTACTAATGTAGTGTCTAATAACTGAATCTTGAATTAGATTGGATAGCCAGAGAAGGAACATAATTAAGAGTTTTGGAAAGGATGGAAGGTACTTTAGAAAGGGCTTAAGATACTTTGTATACAGACTCATAAAAGTATCGGAGTGCTCAGACATTCAATCAATATTAAATTAGATGGAGCATTTACTTTTACTTCCAAAAAGAAGGAAAAAAGAAATATATGCCCGCAGTTTTCTTGTATTTCCATCTTTGCCGCTGATTCTACTATAAATCTTATTTATTTTTAAGTTATAAGAAAAAGAACTCATTATAAATAAGCGGAATTGTTGGAGTGTTTCATCAATAATGTTGAGGCCGACTCCTTACCCTTTTTTTGACTCTGCACCAGTGATTTCACTATTATTAGTGAACAATAATGGAATAATTTCTTCATATTCATAGAAATAGGGGACATAATTCACATGGATATAGTAAATCTCGCTTGGGCTGCTTTAATGGTAGTCTTTACCTTTTCCCTTTCACTTGTAGTATGGGGAAGAAGTGGACTCTAGAGGTACTAGTAGTTGAGTTAAGGAATCAAAGTCTATCAATTGTTTTGGTTTTCTAGATCATTCTCCAAACTCTTTTTTTTTTTTAACTATTTTATTCAAATTAATGAATTAATGAAATTGAAACATATAAAAAAATTCAAAAATAAAACAAATGTAATCCGTTTCTTTACTATAATCCAATAGAATAGTAGAATAGAATTTCAATTTTTTTTATATGTTTTGTTTTATTGACTCATTTTCGATTTTTCTATCAGGACCCGAAGGTTAACCAAAGGGGGTACGCTTTTTCGAACTTTGCCTAAGTTACCATCGAACTCCTTGAATTATAGGTCAATTGCTCAAGAAATTACTTCTTTTGCATACTAAAAAAGAAGATTACTTGATTTTTTTATTAAAATATGTATGTCATTTGCTTTTCGATTATTTTAGATTGATTGGAATCAACCCAACCCAAATCAAATAGATCAAGCAAACAAAACAAATGAAATTTCGAAAGTATGTACATTACATATTTTATTTAATTAATATTGACATTTATGAAGAAAAAAAATAGATATTCGGGAGTCCTTTAGTTTTTTTTTAATATTCAACTTTGATTTTTTGACATTAAAATAAAACTTTATACGTTACGATAACAAACAATAAGGGATAGTATGATAGAAAGAAATGGATGAATCTTTCTTTCTACCATACTAACGCGACTCATAGGATACTAGTGAGTCCAATACATTTGTTTCATTTAAGACGATAAATTGAAATACTTTTTGTGATTGCAAATCCAATTTTAGTCAAATTAATCACTTTGACTGACCGTTTTTACGTAAATTATAAGTAAAAAGGCAGTAGGAACAAGAATGAAGAGTGCAGTAGCAATAAATGCCAGAATATTTACTTCCATAATTTCATCTTTTTTTTTTTTTTTGCTTTGCAATACCTCGGGATTTAATCCCATAGAGATGAGAAATTTTGCGATTGTAAATTCAATTGGATGACTTTGATTTCCATCATATTGAATGAGATTAATATCATGAATAACAATATCTGCGCTATAAACTCGATTCACCGTCGAGAATTGAATAGTATAACACAGGAAGATCCTTTATACACACCGAATACATAATTTGATTTCTAATCCAATCAAAAAAATTCCTTTATTTTATTTTATTTATCATTCTTTTCCACACTTTCCTTTCTATAACCTATCACTTTCCTTGTCCAATCATCTGAGAAAGTATCATAAGACGCCTTGTCCACTTCCATTGTTTACAAAAATAGTTTTAACCTCCAATCCAAATAAAGAATAGAAAGAAAATATAGAAAAAAGGAAGAAGTTCAATTCGAAAGTCTTTTTTTTGTTAATGATCTAATTTTCTTGCAAAATAAAGAAAGGGGAAAAAACGAGTCCCTGTGGCAAAAAAATCCAATATTCCATCAAATTCACTATATTTATTGCGAGTTTATTCCTTCTTCGACATCGACCGGAATCTTAAAAAAAGAGCTTATTCACTACCTTTCTAGGGAAGACTTCTTTAATCTTTATTTTATTAATATCCTCCTTCCTTGTATTATTGGATTATAAATATGTTAAATTCCTAAGGAATTTAACATATTTTGTATATATATATATAGAGCCGTTCTTGAGAAACATATTGTACTCTATTCTATTTAAATACACGGACGGGGAGATAAATTGAAAAAAAAAACCAGAAACCTGGTACAGTATCGCTTTTTGAAGATGATGAATGTGTGTCACAATTTGCGTTCCCATAAATCGCTGATAGTTAAAGTAATGGAAATTCCCAGTTTGATGAGAAAAGAAAAAAAAAAAAAGCAAAACAATAAAAATTATTTATTGTAAATGAAATTACGCCTTTTTTATGCCTTTTGACAGAAAGAGATGAGTTGACGTATTTTTTTATTAGGTCGGTCGGGACTGACGGGGCTCGAACCCGCAGCTTCCGCCTTGACAGGGCGGCGCTCTGACCAATTGAACTACAATCCCCTGAAAATAAAGTGGATAACATACATTTCTTATGATTTCATTTAAATAATTTCGATTTGAGATTAGAATCACTGTGTTGTAACAAAAAGTGGCACAGGTGGTAGATTGATATCTACATGGATATCTCTTTAGTGAGAGCAAACTAGATTACAGGTAATCCTTTCGTTTTTATCAAAAGGATTGAGAATTTTTTTTTCAATAAAAAAAACCTTTTTGTCTTTACTTTTTTTATTAAACTTTATATTGAAAATAAAGGATCCTGGTTCATATCATGATCGTTAGCACAGAATAGAATTTATGAAAACAAAAAAGTAGCTGGAGAAAAGAAATAAAGAAAAAATCAAAGTATAGATATCGCAGCAAATTTTACTTTTTTTTATTCTTCCTTTATCTTTTCCATTTATGGAAAACAAACTCAAATTAGTTATACCCTTTCATGGTGTACAGCGAATTTATGGGCCGAGCTGGATTTGAACCAGCGTAGACATATTGCCAACGAATTTACAGTCCGTCCCCATTAACCGCTCGGGCATCGACCCAGGAAGTAGCTTTATGAATAATCCATAATCAACTTCCTTTCCTAGTACCCTACCCCCAGGGGAAGTCGAATCCCCGCTGCCTCCTTGAAAGAGAGATGTCCTGACCACTAGACGATGGGGGCATACTTGCTCGACCGTCATCATACTATGTTCATAGTATGAACAGTTTTTGAAAATTGTCAATATAGTAAAAAGATGGATCGAAAAGTTATCGAAAATTGTGTGTGTTTGTTTTTCTACAATTTTTGTTCAGGGGACAGGTCAGATCTCTTCATCACATGCCAACATAAAATATCTTGGATCTATGTCGAATTGGTGAGTACATGTCCGTATAAATCAAACGAATTTCGTTCTATTCTGATGGGACAACTACAGTGAGTCTTTGAAAGAATTTATTGCATTGATATTTATCAAATCCAATATATATATATATAAAATACCCTGTTAAGTCAATTTTAAGTAAATTAGAATTCTCATTCCTGAATGATGAGTTACTAACCACTACGAGTCTACTGTATATATATATATATTAAATAGATTAAATCTATATGCATAGATAGAGATCTTATTCACCTCACCTACTAAGTCATTCAGTAATTGAACCAAAAAAGCCCTTTTAACTCAGTGGTAGAGTAACGCCATGGTAAGGCGTAAGTCATCGGTTCAAATCCGATAAGGGGCTTTTAGTTTCTTTACTTTCTAATAATTTAATTAGAAATCCAAAGCGTATAATTTCTAATTTTTATAATTTAATTATAACTAACTTCATTCTAATAAGTTAGAGAGGAATTTAGAAAAGAAAGTTGAACATATATTTATTATATTATAATGAATAATGATCAGTATCAAACAAAAAGTAAGTGGACCTAACCCATCGAATCATGACTATATCCACTATTCTGATATTCAAATTCGATAGAGATGCAATTGGAACAGTGGATATTTCTTTTTTTTTATTTCATATTTATTGAGACTTCGCAAGAATTCGTCGATATTTATGATTTAATCTTCTTCTTTCTAAATATTTCATAGGAATAAATAAAATGGATATTTCAGTATTTCATACAAAAAGGCTTATTTAAAATAAAAAACAAAAGGGCATTTCAATATCTTATCTTTCTTTGATTTCAGAACATAAGAAGATCTTATATCTTATCTGTATAAGAATATAAATTGTAAATAAATCGAATTATGGCTTCGGATATCAATCAAATATTTCCATATTGATGTATACGATATTTTTGTTCCGACAATCTAATGTGATATGATGGAAAGTTTATGTGAGAAAGAAACTTTCATGTATAGTTTCCTATTTATTTCATTTAATTTTAAGATTGTATTGAATAAATAAAAATAGTAAATTTTCCTTTTTTTCTGACATATACATATGTATATATAGATAGAAAACGAAATACAAAAAATATTCAAAGTTTCTTTCTTGCTTCAACCCGTCAAATGAAAAAATATACTTTGGATTTTTATATTCTATTCATCTTGAAGGAAATAAAAGAAAGAAGACAATAACTAAAACAAAATGAAAGAATAAGGTTGATTATTCAAATAAATAAGTTAATACTATAAGTAATTTAATACACATAAAAATCTTTATTTTTCTGAATCTTAAAAACACGAATTCAAGAAGAAAATTTGTTGATGAAGCAAGAGAAGTAAGTTTGGAAATCAACCAGTAAGGAGAGAAGGCATCGCTTCCTTTTTCCTTGACTTGAACAGTTCTTTCAA